CACGATTAGTTACAAACGCTTTTTGACAAGCATTTGCCGCGGGAGGTCGTGTGAACCAAAACCCTATTAATAGATAGGAACACATTCCAACCAATTCCCAAAAAATATAAATTTGTATCAAATTTGAACTAGTAACTAATCCCAACATAGAAGTAGTAAAAAAACTCATATAAGCAAAAAATCTCAAGTATCCTTGATCGTGAGCCATATAATTATCACTATAAATAAGAACCATAATTCCAACAGTAGTGATTAACATTGACATAATAGAAGTAAGTGGATCAATCAAGTAGCCAAATTCTAAAGAAAAATCATTATCGAGGGTCCAAGACCATACATATTGATAGATAGAACTGCTATTTATTTGCTGAATAGCCAGATTAGTTGAAAAAATCATGACTATACTTAACAATAAAACACTTGGAAAAGCCCACATACGACGAATGTTTTTTGTTGCTGTCGGAAAAAGAAGAAGCCCCGCTCCTATTAACATAGGAACTGGAAGTGGAACGAAAGGTAAAATCCACGCATATTGATATGTCTGTTCCATAAAAAAAGTTTTTTAATTCTTAATTAATTGTTCCCGATTCACCGGACCTTACCTCTTTTGTTTTCAAAGGAGTCAATAAAAAATGAAGATATGCACTAACTTAACCTAACTTAAATCGAATTTTTGAATTTTTATTTCTTTTTACTTATTCTTTTTCTTTCTGAATTTCTGCTAAATACTTCAAATATTCAAATCAAGAAGTTACAATTGGTCAAATCATATGAAAGAAAGAGATTAATTACTAGTCTCCGAATTTTAAAATTCAAGTCGAATTGGGCATATTTTTCCCGAGTTTGACAAGTTACTAAAGTTACTAAAAATATTCTTCTTTTTTTTTCTATTTTTAGTAATATTTATGCGATTTTCCCATATCGTTCACCCATCCTATCTATTCCTATTCTATTCTTTTAGATTTTTAGAAAAAAATATTATCTAGAAAAGAAATACATAGTGAATTAGAAAAGCGCAGGTTTTTTTGAACAATAGATGTCTTTCACATCCAGCTATACCAATGAGTAATCTCTTAATTTTTATTTAAATGGCAGTTCCAAAAAAACGTACTTCTGTATCAAAAAAGCGTATTCGTAAAAATTGTTGGAAGAGGAAGGGGTATTGGGCAGCGTTAAAAGCGTTTTCCTTAGGGAAATCTCTTTCTACCGGGAATTCAAAAAGTTTTTTTGTGCGACAAACAAATAAACTAAGTAATAAAACATAACACGTTGAAATAATCTAAATCGGCCTGACTCAAAAATTGACTCATTTCAAACATCAAATTCCCGAATTCCATTTCCTATTGATTAACTCAAGAGGGAATGGAATTTGTCCCGCCCTTAGTCCTTAGTCTAAGAATATGGGGCAGACAGATTTTTCTGTTTACCTTATGTTTATTCAAAAAAAGTAGTTTTTTTGTTGACAAAAAAACACAAGATACTCCAATTTTTAGTCTATTTTCTACTTTCCAAGGTGGGGGGGTATGATTTTCCCCATCAACCAACCTATTTGTATTTGTAATATAAGGTTTTCTTTTTTGTGAAACTTTCTTACTTTTGGATTTTCTATAAATTCTTATATAGACCCCATATATTTTTATTTCTCGCCATCAATGCACGCAAAAACACTTGGTGAAAATATTCTGGATAAATATGTATCAATTTTGAATGATCTAAAATAGGTTCTTTTTTTTGTTCATTGATAAAACGGATTTTTTGGTTTCACTTTTTGAAATCAAATAAACCAAAAACAGTTAATTAAAAAAATGTGTTTTTTTTTTGGGGGGGGGGGGGTTCTATCCCTTAATTCATAGTAGAACTATCTAGTTTTACAAGAGTTCAGGTCGAGAAGAGTAGAAGAGTATAAAATACACAATAAAACATAAAACTAAGACCCTAAACTAAAATAACGAACCTTCAAATACTTATTTGAACAAATTTTTATTCATCAATTTGAATCTTTCCTAAAAAATATTGCACCCAATTGAATTCTTAAATCTAGACGATTACCTATTCATAGGCTATTATGAGGTCAACAGGCCGCTATGGTGAAATTGGTAGACACGCTGCTCTTAGGAAGCAGTGCTAGAGCATCTCGGTTCGAGTCCGAGTGGCGGCATGTCATCTCCTAAAAAAGAAAATTGATCCTATAATGAATTCAATAATGAATTCAATTGCCGATTTAGATTTTATAATTAAGGAACTCTTTATGATATTTTCAACTTTAGAGCATATATTAACTCATATTTCTTTTTCGATCGTTTCAATTATAATTGCAATTCATTTGATAACCTTTTTAGTCGATGAAATCGTAAAAAAACTATATGATTCGTCCAAAAAGGGCATGATAATGACTTTTTTCTGTATAACAGGATTATTAATTACTCGTTGGATTTATTCGGGACATTTTCCACTAAGTGATTTATATGAATCATTAATCTTTCTTTCATGGAGTTTTTCC